GAGAACAACGAAAAAAAAAAGAATTGTAATAATCAATAGTTGTTATGCACACATTGTTTTGTTGTATTAAATCGAAAGGTTGTTTCTTGAGCTAACTACGAAGGTGGGGATTTATGATATGAAAAGACAATTTGTAATAATAATAATATAAATATAGAAAAAGTGTAGAACTTAGAAAAGAAAGGAAAAATTATAGTAATTAACTAGTCTCAGACTATAGTTGGACGAAAATAGTTGGACAAAAATAAAGATTTGATTTTCGTAATTGATCTGATCCTGCGATACCTTTTCCTTTATTTACATTTACTTTTTTTTTTCATTTTTACGCATAAAATTCAGTAGTAGGTTCATTCACATAATATCTCAAATAAGAGGTATTATAAGGTCACTTTTTATTCTAAAAGAAAAAACTGGATTCGATATCGATACGATTAAAAAAAAAGATTCAAATACAAATTACAAATGATTTTCTAATTTTGTTCCATATGAATTCAAAGAAAGTTTCATTTTTTGAATGAAGTTACATGACGCCTTTCTTACTTATTATTTATTATTAAATTTTTATTTTCATATTAGTTTATTCAAGAGTTGTTTAATGAATCCCGTGATTCCGAATCACGGGATCGGTAGATGTTACAAATGATTCAAATGGATTTCTTTATCTATCCCCCTCCTTCTCTCTTTTTGTTAATACCGTCTATAATGATTGATGAGTTAACAACTGTCACGTGACCTTATTCTTTCATTTCAATTGGTATTTTTTCTTAGTATCTTTCAAAACTTGAAACTTAGGAAAGTGCTTTAGAAGCATATGTATAAAAAGAACATATTTCATTTAGCTCCTTCATCTTTATGCTTACTATAACTAGTTTTTTCGGTTTTCTACTAGCGGCTTTAACTATAACTTCAGCTCTATTTATTGGTCTGACCAAGATACGACTTATTTAAAATTAATTGAATGAATACAACTCATAAAAAGAAATCTTTTTGTGGTATTCATATATTCTATAGTTCCTTACCGCATCAATTTCGAATTGGCGATCATTGAGATTGATGGACAATCCGGATTACTATTTCGGGATAGATATTACCTCTCCTTTTTTCCCTTTCAAACAAATTGAAATGATTGAAGTTTCTCTATTTGGAATTGTCTTAGGTCTAATTCCTATTACTTTAGCTGGATTATTTGTAACTGCATATTTACAATACAGACGTGGTGATCAGTTGGACTTTTGATTAATTAACATTTTTTTTTAATTGACCTCCTCTTTTCTTTAATTGACGGGAGGTCAAATTCAGATTACTCTTCAAATTTTTGAGCGTCATTTTCAGCTTAACCTAACCAAGACCCGAATCACGCTCTGTAGGATTTGAACCTACGACATCGGGTTTTGGAGACCCACGTTCTACCGAACTGAACTAAGAGCGCTTTCTTATCACAATAGATAAGACTATAAAGAAGAGTATTTTCTTTTGTAACCCCAATACATCTTGTATGCATATAGTATCATATACTATATGATATAGTATAAAATGATATACTATAAAAAAAGATTATGTATGCACGATTTTAATCGATTTCATTACTGCTCAGAGGAGAAGTAATAGGTAGGGATGACAGGATTTGAACCCGTGACATTTTGTACCCAAAACAAACGCGCTACCAAGCTGCGCTACATCCCTTTCAATTGGTCTACAGTGTCATTGTAGAGAATCCTTGTCTTATTTTCCAAATCCTCATTTTTTTTATCCATTGATATACATACAAGTTATCTTGGCATTTCTTTTTTTTTGGTCTCATATAAGATATAATAATAGTAGAAGGTTTATATATCTAATATATATATTCTAAATAGATATTATCTAATCTATATTATTAGATAAAAATATCTTAATAATATATATTATGAAATATATGAATATGAAACCCATGGTAAAAAAAACCAAAAAATGAATATTTTTTTGCAATGCTCAGGCAGAAGCAGATGTATTTTTCGGTTTTCAGAAAAGGAAAATCTTATCTATCGAAGCGGTGTACATTTCAATTTGAATTAGGAATTCTGTGTACAAATACAATCGGTCCTTAACTACTTACATATAATATACAGCTGATCATATATGTATTAACATTATACATTACAAAAAAGAATAAAGAAGGAGGATTTTCAATGCGAGATCTAAAAACATATCTTTCCGTGGCACCGGTACTAAGTACTCTATGGTTCGGGGTTTTAGCAGGTCTATTGATAGAGATCAATCGATTATTCCCGGATGCGTTGACATTCCCTTTTTTTTCATTCTAGTTATTGACATGGGAAGGGGTGAACAAGATTAGAGAGAGAATCAAAAGATCTGTGACTAATCCCTCCCCCTCTTTTAGATAAAATTGAATTAGATACATAGATATTAAGTAAAATAAAGAAAAGAGAAAAGAAAAATAAAAAAGGAGATTCAACCTCGTCGAAATTCGGTTTCTCCAATTCAATTGATAAATAATCTAGTGAAAACAGAAATCGAAATGTGTCTAAGACAAGAATATCATACAAGATAGTAAAATGAAATACTATACTTCGACTTAGAATAGAATTCTATTCTAATTCTATTCTAAATAGAACTGAATAGAGTTTCGAAATCATTATTTTACTTAACTTAATATTTATTTACTATTACTTATTATATTGGGTTGTGATTGCAACGAAATAATCTTTCATAATTTCGAGTTAGCAACTTCTATTTTTTTTTCTTTAAATCGGAAAATCGAAGAGTTGGTTGAATCAAAAACTCATCAAAAACTCAAAGAAAGGGGGTTCATGGCCAAGGGTAAAGAAGTCCGCGTAACGATTATTTTAGAATGTACTAATTGTGTTCGAAAGGGTGTTAATAAAGAATCAAGGGGTATTTCCAGATATATTACTCAAAAGAATCGACACAATACTCCTAGTCGATTAGAATTGAGAAAATTCTGTCCCTATTGTTACAAACATACGATTCACGGGGAGATAAAGAAATAGATCCAATAAGGAAGGGGGTCTGTGTGTCACGAATATGAAAAGGGACATATTCTATATACCATATTATTATATAGAAATAACATATTATATATTATTATATAATATATAGATATAGAAAATATATAGATATAGAACAAGATTTCTATAATATATAAATATTTACTATATTAATAGTAATATATATATATATATAAAAAAACCAAAGCAAATCCTCTTTTTGAATCCGAAATCATTTTTGATCAGATTGAAATAGGGTTTTCGAGATAAGGAATAAACAAACCATGGATAAATCCAAGCGATTCTTTCTTAAATCCAAACGATCTTTTCGTAGGCGTTTGCCCCCGATCCAATCGGGGGATCGAATTGATTATAGAAACATGAGTTTAATTAGTCGATTTATTAGTGAACAAGGAAAAATATTATCTAGACGGGTAAATAGATTGACCTTAAAACAACAAAGATTAATTACTATTGCTATAAAACAAGCTCGTATTTTATCTTTGTTACCTTTTCTTAATAATGAGAAACAATTTGAAAGAAGCGAGTCGACCGTCAGAACTATTGGTCTTAGAACCCGAAATAAATAAAAAATAAGCTTACTCTTCAACTGTTCCGATTTGAACTCAAACACAGATTGATGTTTTGTTCGAAAAATTCGAGGATCCAGATTGGATTGTCGTATTGTAAGAAAAAACAAGAATGGGGAAGAAGAAATCTTTTTTTTATTGAATATTCGGCGTGTTCACTCATTTTATTTTGAGCGACTTTATCATATTCTTTTTATCATATTAATTTCTACTCTACCTTCCCGGAGTTCATTCTCCAGCGAAACGGCATTTAAAATATTGTGTCGGATTTCTTACAATTTACTTTATGATTTCATTGGAAATCATATAAAGACAATTCCTATTTAATATAGCTATTTGTGCAAGTATTTTACGATTCAGAAGCAACTGTCTTTTGTACAGATTGTGTATTAATCTACTATAACTATAGGATACCCCATTCTCTCGAATTACTGCATTTATTCGAGTGATCCACAAACGACGAAAATCTCTCTTTTGCCTATCTCTATCTCGATGAGACGAAACCAAAGCTTTTATTTTCTGTTGAATAATTGTTCGAGTAAGTCTTGAATGAGCCCCCCGAAAGCTTGATGCAAATAAACGAATTTTTGCTCTACGTCTCCGAGCTATATATCCTCGTTTAATTCTGGTCATTGAATAAATGAATTTTAATGAATAACTAATTGATTTCTTTTCTTTCAGTTATTCTTTTCCTCTTTCCTAGTTTTTTAATAACAAAACGGATTCTTCCAATGTATAAAATAAAAATTCCAATGGCTTTTGCTACTATAACCTTCCCGACCACAATTTGTCTTTTTTTATAGGTATTTCACCTCGAACTAAGAAATTGTATTGATACTAGGTATCAAAAAACATAAAAAAGTAATAAATAGAAATGAATAAAGAAAGAGTGGGTTCCATCGTTTCTATGGTTACGTCTTAAACGGTGAGGTCCTCTCTATACACCGGAGCCTCTTACTTCATTTAATCAATGCTATTGCTAACTTGTACAGTTCACATTCTTTGGCTCTACCCACGAATTATCTAGTCATAGGTCTTTCACAACGAGATCTACCTATACAGTAACGATATTTAATTATGAAGATTAGCTGGGTAGCTGACCCTCTTAGTCCGTTTTTGCAAGAGTAGAGAGATAAGATTTCGGCTTTGAAAATAGTATTTCCCTCGCTTAATGGATAACCATTTGTTACCAATGAGGAATTTTTTTCATCTTCAATTCAAAATTGAAATGATTGGATTTGCACCAACGGAAACCATAAATTTCAACACAATAGAAGGATATAATAGATCTTTTTTTTCGATAGTGAATGGTCTTTTTCCTTCCATTTTTTCCTATTCACTGGTACTGATCATTGATACTGGAAAAGTGGTTTCCTTTACCTTTAGTTTGTACCAGCGAGGA